GTTATCCAATTTTAAAATTAATTTCTTCCGCAGCAGCAAACGGTATTCACAATATGAATTTCGACGAAACAAGTTTAATCATTAGTAAAGCCGAAGTAAATGAGGGGCCTACTGCGAAAAAATTAAAACCTCGAGCTAAGGGACAGAGTTATCCGATAAAAAGATCCACTTGTCATATCACTATCGTATTGAGGGATATATCATTAAACGAAAAATATGAAGAATATATCAGAAAACCATGGGCCCTCTTAGAGAAATCAAACGAAACAGAAATAAGAAAACGGAATTGAAATAATAACGCGAAAAGAGAAATGAAAAGAAAGAGACTGAGTATGCCGTGTAATGATATGTATAGTAGGGAGGTCTGATGGGACAAAAAACCAATCCATTAGGTTTCCGACTTGGTACAACCCAAACCCATCACTCTATTTGGTTTGAAAAACGAAAAGATTTTTCTGAAGGCTTACAAGAAGATCACAAAATACGAGAACACATTAAGAATTATATAGAAAAGGAGAGAATCTCCTCCGTTTCGGATGTCATTTCACGAATACAGATTGACAAATCAATCGATGTGGTTAAAGTCATAATCTATATGGGATTCTCACAGTTATTAACAGAGGATGAACCGCCCAAAATCCAAGAATTACAGGTAAGTTTAAAAAAAGCCATTCACTTCATTAAAAACCGAAAACTGAATCTTGCTGTTATAAAAATGAAAAACCCTTACGGAGACCCTACTATTCTTGGAGAATTTATAGCCAACCAATTAAAGAATAGAGTTTCATTTCGCAAAGTAATGAAAAAGGCTGTTGAATTAGTCGAAAAAGCATATAAAAAGGGAATTCAAGTACAAATTGCCGGATGTATTGGCGGAAAAGCACAAGAAATGGCACGCGTCGAATGGCTTAGAAAGGGTCGAGTCCCTCTCCAAACCGTTACCGCTAAAATAGATTTTGGTTCCACTCAAGTTCTAACTATCCATGGGGTATTGGGCATAAAAGTTTGGATCTTTTGAGACGGGAAATCCTACTATCCAATGCTAGAACAAAAAATGAAAAATTCTTTCGTTCTTTTTTTGTTCAACCAAAAAAAGGAACAATTATATAGGGTTGAATAAGAATTCGAAAAAGGATCTAATTGCTATGTTGAGTCCAAAAAAAACAAAATTCCGTAAAGAACATCGAGGAAGAATGAAAGGAAGATCTTCTAGAGGCAGTCGTATTTCTTTCGGTAAATATGCTCTTCAAGCACTTGAACCCGCTTGGCTCACCTCTCGACAAATAGAAGCAGGGCGGCGAGCAATGACACGAAATGTACGCCGCGGTGGAAAAATATGGGTGCGTATTTTTCCAGACAAACCCGTTACAGTAAAACCTACACAAACGCGTATGGGTTCGGGTAAAGGATCTCCCGAATATTGGGTAGCTGTCGTTAAACCGGGTAGAATACTTTATGAAATGGGCGGAGTAGCGGAAAATATAGCTAGAAAGGCTATTGAAATAGCTGCATCAAAAATGCCTATACGGACTCAATTCATTATTTCGAAATAGGAATGTAGAACCAAAATAAGTAAGGAAGCCTTGGGGATAAAAAAAGAATTGCAGGTTTTTTGGACAAAAAAGATTTCTTTTTTTTACTTCGTGCTTTGCGTCGAAAGAGCAGGCTAAAAAAAAACAAAAAAACGATATGATTCAATCTCAGACCCTTTTGAATGTAGCGGACAACAGCGGTGCCCGTAAATTGATGTGTATTCGAATCGTAGGAGCTAGCAATCAACGATATGCTCATATTGGCGACGTTATTGTTGCTGTAATTAAGGAAGCAAAGCCAACTTCGGCTCTAAAACGATCAGAAGTGATCAAAGCTGTAATTGTACGTACTTGTAAAGAACTCAAATGTGATGATGGTATGATAATAAGATATGATGACAATGCTGCAGTTGTCATTAATAAAGACAGAAATCCAGTAGGAACTCGCATTTTTGGTGCGATCTCCCTAGAATTGCATCAAAATTTCGAAAAAATAGTTTCATTAGCGACTGAAGTATTATAATAAGTCTTTTCAAAGGAAACTGTGATCTAGTATTTGAATGAAATCCATTTATCAGTATGGTAGATTGTGTCTCAGGTATATACCTTTAATAATTCAAAAATCAAAAGAAAGGAACATGTTGATTATATCCAAATTTGAAGGCAACAATCCTTTTAGTTTATCATGGGTAAGGACACTCTTTCTGAAATAGTCACATCTATACGAAATGCCGATACGGCTAAAAAAGAGACGGTTCGAATAACATTTACTAACATCGCCCAAAACATTGTGACAATACTGTTACGAGAGGGTTTTATCAAAAATGCGAGGGAACATCGGGAAAGCAAAAAATCCTTTTTGGTTTTAACCCTACGCCATAGAAGGAATAGAAAGGGTCCGTCTAGAACTCTTTTCAATTTAAAACGGGTCAGTCGACCCGGTCTACGAATCTATTCTAACTATCAAAAAATTCCTAGGATTTTGGGCGGGATGGGGGTTGCAATTCTTTCTACTTCTAAAGGTATAATGACAGACCGAGAGGCTAGACTAAAAAGAATGGGTGGAGAAATCTTGTTATATATATGGTAAGCTTTATGCCACTACACCCAACCAAATAACGAAAGCCATATAGTATATTCCGTATAATAGATACGATAGGGTCGAAATGGAAATAAGCCGTTACGATGCAGCCCGGGGGCGTATAATTGCTAGATTGGACAACACCGATTCAGATTCGAATGAGTATGAGTAAGGTGGGTGTTGAACTTGAAGACTCGTGAGGATTCCATTCGCGACTCCAAAGAAACTTAGTTTCTTCCAAAAAAGAGATTCAAGGTTAAGGAATAAAAAAGATGAAAATAAGGGCCTCCGTTCGTAAAATTTGTACAAAGTGTCGTCTGATCCGTAGGAAAGGGCGAATTAGAGTCATTTGTTCCAATCCACGACATAAACAAAGACAACGATAACCTTTCTAAAAAAAAAAAAGAATTTTATAAAGTAAAAGCTAAATTCAAAAAAGAGAATAATGAGAAAAACAAAAAAAATCTATGTTAACATGAAATGGATATATCCATATCTCTCTCACTTTTATTTATAAAATGATCAAATATGGCAAAAACGATACGAAGATATAGTTCATTTAGATTTAGGAATAGACGCATTCGTTCGCATAAGAGTGCACGCAAAATACCCAAAGGAATTATTCACGTTCAAGCAAGTTTCAACAATACCATTGTGACTGTTACAGATGTAGGGGGTCGGGTGGTTACTTCGGCCTCTGCCGGCGCTTGTGGATTCAAGGGTAGAAGAAGGGGGACGCCCTTCGCTGCCCAAACCACCGCCCAAAAGGCTATTCGCACAGTAGTAACTCAAGGTATGCACCGAGCTGTTGTGTTAGTAAAAGGTGTCGGTCGTGGCAGAGATGCAGCATTACGAGCTATTTTTAGAAGTAGGGTGCGGTTGCATTTTTTACGAGACCGAACTCCTTTACCACACAACGGGTGTAGGCCTCCTAAAAAAAGACGTACGTAGAAAAAAAATGGAACACCCCCCAAAAAAGATGAAAACTATTCATCTCATCCCATCGAGGTATGGTGTGCACTTGATCTGTATTCTGTATACAGAATCAACTCCACCTAAGCCTAAGCTCGATCGCGCCTAGCAGAATAAAGATTGTCGATAAAGAAAAGAAAAGAACTCACTAGTTCAAAGAAACTTAGTTTCATTCAAATTTTCACAATTTTACAGAAAGTAAATGAGGTACAGTATGAAAGGCGACAACTTCGATATGAAAAACCTAAAGTACTTTGGGTTCGAGATGTCAAACCCAAAGAACTTCGCAGAATGGCAATATGTCGAGTTTAATGAATTCGAAAAAGGACTTCGTTATGGGAGATTTTGCATTTCTCCCCTGACCAAAGATCAATGTGAATTGATCAAAACTGCATTGCGACAGGCTTTGCTGACGGAGATACTGTGTGCGCGCTTTACTCATGCGAAAATTCAAAACTCATCCAACAATTTGATGAACATCGTTGGAATTGAGGAATCTATCCCGGAAATTTTACATAATTTAAGCCAAATCCGATTGAAGGGTAATTTGGAAGATTTAGCTAGCCATGGCCCCTTTGTGGCTATTCTGGATTTAGAGGGTCCTATCACGGCAATGGCCATAGATATCGAACTCCCACGCGGACTTAAGGTAGTTAAGGAAAGTCACCACATTGCGACCATAACGAAACCGATTCCGTTGTTTATAGAATTACGGATAGAAATCCATTCGGGGGAATGGAACCGCGAAACGCCAGTTCCAGATGAAGAAGGTTATTCGATAGACGCAACCTTCACGCCCATTCACAAAGTAGACAGTAGGATTCAATCCTATTCATATGAAGGCATACCTTTCCAAAGCCTTTTTCTAGATATTTGGAGTGAGCGTCCAACAGAGCCTCTTGAAGCACTTTTGCAAGCTTCGAATAAAATAAGGAAGCTTTTTATGAGCGTTTTGGGGGCAGAATCTGTCGATTCGAAAGAATTAGACAACGGGCTTCATTTTCGTAGATTTGCCGTTTATCCCCTTACTGCAGCGCAATGTAAATGGATACAAACTGCATTGCGACAGGCTTTGCTGACCGATATTTCGGGGGAATGGAACCGCGAAACGCGAGTTACCGATGAAGAAGGTGATTCGATAGACCCCACCTTCACGCCAATTCACAAAGTAGACAGTAGCATTCAATCCTATGAAGATGAAGGAGAAAATGAAACTTTCCAAAGGCTTTTGATAGGTATTTGGACAGACAGTCAAATAGAGCCTCAGGAAGCACTTTGGCAAGCTTCCGCGAAAATCCTTGAGCTTTTTCTTATCTTTTTGCAGATAGAAAAAGAAAACAAAAAGTACCTAGAAAGAAAACTCAAGGAGAGGGCTGAGACCCTCGATAAACACAGACCAGGTCCGCCTGGTTGGAAAGAGGGACTCTCTCTCTCTCGTGGTTGGATAAACCAGATTCATAGATTCCGTGATAAGATACTTTTTATGAATGCCGAGACTATTTGGCTCTTGACTAAACTGAAAAAAGATTACGAGACGTACAAATTGATTGGGGATTCGATACTTCAAGAACTAAGGGCCTCTCTCAATAAACTGAAAAAGATCCAGAAACTGCAAAAGGGATACAGTGAACAAAAGATCCTTGTGGATTCTATAGTCCAAGAAATGGATGCACCTCTCAATAAACATAAAAAAGAGTTGAGTGGGTGCCAGGCTTCCCTGACCTTAAGGAAAATATACATTTCATGGAAGGAGGTGGAAATAGACAGCTTCGAGGGAACGTTGCTTTCACTCCACGAGGACCAAGAACGCATCAAAACACTCCCGCAGGTTGATGTGGATAGGGCCCTTTCCCAAAAAATGTGGGATGTGCTTGAAATGGAAGAACTCAAAAAAGAGAGCTTGCGAGAAGAGAATGAACGACTGAGGAAACGTCGCGAAGAACGAGAGAAGCGGAAACATAATAGAAAGAAAGACGTAATCGATAGTTAGTTTTTAGTTTCCATTTGAAAGGAAACTTTTTGTCTCTCAGGAGTAGTCGCTTGAAGGCGAGCGACTACTCCTTGATTTCACAGTTGAATCATTACTTAATTGAAAAAAGACCTAAAGTGAGGGATTTCTCAATAGGTAATGTTGCTTCAATACCCAACCAACTACCCAAGGTATGCACCGAGCTGTTGTGTTAGTAAAAGGTGTCGGTCGTGGCAGAGATGCAGCATTACGAACTCTTTTTAGAAGTGGTGTGCACTTTCTCTTGATTCTGTATACAGAATCAACTCCACCTAAGCTCGATCGCGCCTAGTTAGCGCAGAATAAAGATTGTCGATAAAGAAAAGAAAAGAACTCACTAGTTCAAAGAAACTTAGTTTCATTCAAATTTTCACAATTTTACAGAAAGTAAATGAGGTACAGTATGAAAGGCGACAACTTCGATATGAAAAACCTAAAGTACTTTGGGTTCGAGATGTCAAACCCAAAGAACTTCGCAGAATGGCAATATGTCGAGTTTAATGAATTCGAAAAAGGACTTCGTTATGGGAGATTTTGCATTTCTCCCCTGACCAAAGATCAATGTGAATTGATCAAAACTGCATTGCGACAGGCTTTGCTGACGGAGATACTGTGTGCGCGCTTTACTCATGCGAAAATTCAAAACTCATCCAACAATTTGATGAACATCGTTGGAATTGAGGAATCTATCCCGGAAATTTTACATAATTTAAGCCAAATCAAATTGACGGGTAATTTGGAAGATTTAGCTAGCCATGGCCCCTTTGTGGCTATTCTGGATTTAGAGGGTCCTATCACGGCAATGGCCATAGATATCGAACTCCCACCTGGAATTCAGGTAGTTGAGGAAAGTCACCACATTGCGACCATAACGAAACCCATTCCGTTGTTTGTAGAATTACGGATAGAAATCCATTCGGGGGAATGGAACCGCGAAACGCCAGTTCCAGATGAAGAAGGTTATTCGATAGACGCAACCTTCACGCCCATTCACAAAGTAGACAGTAGCATTCAATCCTATTCATATGAAGGCATACCTTTCCAAAGCCTTTTTCTAGATATTTGGAGTGAGCGTCCAATAGAGCCTCATGAAGCACTTTCGCAAGCTTCGAATAAAATAATGAAGCTTTTTAGGAGCGTTTTGGAGGCAGAATCAGAATCTGTCGATTCGAAAGAATTAGACAACGGGCTTCATTTTCGTAGATTTTGCGTTTCTCCCCTTACGGCAGAGCAATGTAAATGGATACAAACTGCATTGCGACAGGCTTTACTGACCGAAATCTCGGGGGAATGGAACCGCGAAACGCGAGTTACCGATGAAGAAGGTGATTCGATAGACCCCACCTTCACGCCAATTCACAAAGTAGACAGTAGCATTCAATCCTATGAAGATGAAGGAGAAAATGAAACTTTCCAAAGGCTTTTGATAGGTATTTGGACAGACAGTCAAATAGAGCCTCAGGAAGCACTTTGGCAAGCTTCCGCGAAAATCCTTGAGCTTTTTAGTCTCTTTTTGCAGACAGAAAAAGAAAACAAAAAGTACCTAGAAAGAAAACTAAAAGAGACGACGGAGACCCAATAGAAACACAAACCAGGTCCGCCTGGTTGGGGAGAAGGGCGCTCTCTTGGCTGGATCAATCACAGGGAAATAGCTCGTGAGAGCATAATTTATCTGAATGCCGAGACTATTTTGCTCGTGAAGAAACTGAAAACAGATTACGAGACGTACAAATTGATTGGGGATTCGATACTCCAAGAACTAAGGGCATCTCTCAATAAACTGAAAAAGATCCAGAAACTGCAAAAGGGATACAGTGAACAAAAGATCCTTGTGGATTCTATAGTCCAAGAAATGGATGCACCTCTCAATAAACATAAAAAAGAGTTGAGTGGGTGCCAGGCTTCCCTGAACTTCATAAAAATCCAAATTTCATGGAAGGAGGTGGAAATAGACAGCTTCGAGGGATTGTTGCTTTCACTGGAACAGGAAAGCGTCAAAAAAAAGAAACCGGAAGATCTCGATAGGGCATTTGCAGCCTTCCAGTATTATATGACCGAGAGGCAAGAAAGAAAGGACCAAATCTCGCGAGAAAATAATGAGCGAATGAGGAAACATCGAGAGGAAAGAGACAAACGGAAGCGTAATCGCAAGAAAGGAAATGACGAAATCAACAGTTAGTTGTTAGTATTGAAAAGATCTTTTTGAAAGTCATGAAAAAACCAAAAGTTCTGCCCTCCCTTTCTATTTACCCAACCAACTACCCAAGGGATGCAAGGGCAGAGGCCTTTGGTTTTTTCCTGTTGTAAAAGAGTTCAACAATGAAAGTCGTTGTTCCAAAAGTAGTTTTGCGAATTAGCGTAGAGAAAGATAAGAGGAATATGCCTATAGAGTTCCGTTTTCAAAATTCATGTCTACCTTGTAGAGGAGGAGTTCTTTTTTTATGGATGAACAAGAATTCAAATTATTTCTTAAATTCTTTATTCTCGAATTAAAAGGGATCCTTCGAGAGATCAAGAATTCTCACCAGTTATTAGATTCCTGGACCAAATTGAATTCATTGGGCACTTTGATTCAAATTTTTTTAAACCCAGAACGTGCTTTTCAATTATTGGACCCACGGGTTTGGAAGATCCTACTTTCACGCAACTCACGGGGTTGGAGAAAGACTCGACATTTCACGATCGGGCGTGTACTACTATTTGTAGTAGTAGTCCTTATGTATAGGATGAGCCGTCGGAATATGGTCGAAAACAAAAAGAGCTATTTGACAGGGGTTCTTCCTATACCCCTGAATCCCATTGGACACAGAAATGATACATTGGAAGAATCTATTGGGTTTTCCAATATCAATAGGTTGATTCTTCCGCTCCTCTATCTTCCAAAAGGAAAAAAGATCCCTGAGAGCTCTTTCCTGGATCCGAATGAGAGTACTTGGGCTCTCCCAATCACTAAAAAGTCGATCATGCCCGAATCTAGATGGGGTTCGCGGTGGTGGTGGAGCTGGATGGGAAAAAGGAGGGATTCTAGTTGTAAAAGAGCTCATAAAACCGTGGCTGGGATTGAGATCTCATTCAAAGAGAAAAATAGCAAATATCTGGAGTTTCTGGAGGATTCAGAATATCCCACATTGATCAATCAAAGAGAGATTCAACAAATAAAAGAAGAATCGATTCTTTGGCATCCTTCTCCTTCCTTGGAACGAACAGAGGAAGAAATCAAAGAATTTCTTGGGAATTCTACAAGATCCCTTCGTTCTTTTTTCTCTGACAGATGGTCAGAACTTTATCTGAGTTCGAATCCTACTGAGAGGTTCACTAGAGATCAGAAATTGTTGAAGCAAGACCTTTCTTTTGTACCCTACCGGCGATCGGAAAATAAAGAAATAGTGAATCTATTCAAGATCATTACGTATTTACAAAAGACCGTATCAATTTATCCTATTTCATCAGATCCGGGATGTGATAGGGTTCCGAAGGATGAACTGGATGTGGACAGTTCCAAGAAGATTTCATTTTTCAAAAAAAATCCATTTTTTGATTTATTGAATCTATTCCATGACCGTAGCAGGGGGGGATACACGTTAGATCGCGATTTTGAATCAAAAGAGCGATTTGAAGAAAGGGCGGATCTATTCACTCTATCAATAACCGAGCCAGATCAGGTGTATCATAAGGGATTTTCCTTTTCTATTGATTCCTACGGATTGGATCAAAAACAATCCTTGAGTGAGGTATTCCACTCCAGGGATGAGTCGAAAAAGAAATCTTTATTGGTTCTACCTCCTCTTTTTTATGAAGAGGAGAATGAATCTCTTTATGGAAGGATCAGAAAAAAACGGGTCCGGATCTCCTGCGGGAATGATTTGGAAGATCCAAAAAGAGTGGTATTTGCTATCAACAACATAATGAGGGCAGTCAATCAATATAGTCCGAAAATGGATCTGATTCACATCCAAGAGAAGGGGTACATAAGAAAGGTATTGGATCGATTCTTTTTAATGAATCGATCCGCTCGCAACTTCGAGTCTGGAATTCCAGGGGCTCAAATAGGAAATGATACTCTGAGTCATAGAACTCTAATGAAATATACGGTCAACCGACATTTCTCGAGTTTGAAAAAGAGTCGAAAGAAAAGCTTCGATCCTCTTCTTTTTATCGAGAGATCCATGAATCGGGATCCTGCCGCATATAGAGACAAATGGTCCAAGGGGGGCAAGACTTTCCAGGAACATTTGGAACATTTCGTTTCTGAGCAGAAGAACCGTTTTCAAGTGCAGAAGAGCCGTTTTCAAGCAGTCTTCGATCGATTCCATCAATCTCAATATTCGATTGATTGGTCCGTGTTTATTGACAAACAAGATTTTCCTAAGGCACGTCTTTTCTTTTTGTTCGTATTAGTTCGTTCCTTTTTGTACAAGTCACTTCCTTTCTTGTTGTCGAAGTTACCTCTCTTGGTGTCGAAGGTACTTCCCTTGTTGTCGAAGTTACTGCCTTTTTTCTTTGTGAGTTGCGGGAATATCCCCATTCATAGGTCCGAGATCCGCATCTATGAATTGAAGGGTCCGACTGATCAACCCTGCAATCCGTTGTTAGAATCAATAGGTCTTCAAATCCTTCATTTGAACAAATTGAAACCCTGCTTATTGGATGATCATGAGACTTCCCAAAAATCCAAAATTGTAGGAACAATTGATAACACGGATTCCTATTTCTCAATTCTATTCGACGATGAAGAGAATTGGATGAATCCCGTGAAAGCATTTCAGAGAAGTTCATTGATATCTGCTTTTTATAAAGCAAATAGACTTCGATTCTTGAATAATCCACATCGGTTCTCCTTCTATTGTAACAAAATCTTCCCTTTTGTTGTGGAAAAAGCTCGTTTCAAGAATTCTGATTTTTTGTATGGACAATTCCTTAATACTTTCTTCATTCGCAAGAAACCCTTTTCTTTGTGCGGCGAAAAACATGCTTTTGGGGAGAGAGCTACTCTTTTACCAATCGAGTCAGAGGTATCTAAGATACTCATACCTCAGGTATCTAAGATACTCATACCTGACGATTTTCCACAAAGTGGTGACGAAAGGTATAACTTGTGCAAATCTTTCCATTTCCCAACTCGATCTCTTCCATTAGTTGATAGAGCCCTTTACTCGATCGCCGACATTTCTGAAACACCTCTAACAGAGGGACAAATGGTCAATTTGGAAAGAACTTCTTTTCAACCTCTTTCAGATATTCATTTATCTGATTCAGAAAGGAAGAACTTGCATCAAGATCTCAATTTCAATTCAAACATGGGTTTGATTCACACTCCATATTCTGAAAAAGATTTACCGTCCGAAAAGAGGAAAAAACGGAATCTTGGTCGAAATAGAAAGAAATGCGTTGAGAAAGGGCAGATGTTTCGAACTCTTCTCTCGAAGATGTATCGAACCCTTCTCTCAAAATGGAATCTCTTCCAAACATATATGCCATGGTTCCTTACTTCGACAGGGTACAAATATCTAACTTTGCTATTTTTAGATCTTTTTTCAGACCTAGTGCCGATACTCAGTCTAGGTATCCGTCAAAATTGTGTATCCCTTTTTGATCATATTCTGGGTGATATTAGGGATGATATTAGGCAGGGGGTCATTAGACCGTGGCAAATTCTTCAGGAAAAATGGGTTCTTCCACAAAGGAACCGGATAAGGGAGATTTCGAGGATGTGTTTACGAAATATTACTCTGTCTGCAGAAAGGATTCGTCGAAATAATGAGTCACCATTGACACATACACATCTGAGATCACCCAATGTTCTGGAGTTCCTCTATTCAACCCTTTTACTTCTTCTTGTTGCTGGATATCTCGTTTGTACATATCTTTCCCGTCTTTCCAAAGACTATGGTGAGTTACAGACAGAGCTCAAAAAGGTCAAATCTTTGATGATTCCATCATACACGATTGAGTTGCGAAAACTGATGGATAGGTATCCTCCATCTGAACTGAATTCTTTCGGATTCAAGAATCTCTTTCTAGTTGCTATGGAAGAACTAAAGGAGTCTCTTTCTGTAGTCGGCAACATGCTAGAGGGTGGTGGTCGCGCTTATGGGGTCGAATCAAACTTTTCTAATTGGAATCTCAATCTCATCGATATCAGCGATCTTATCAGTCTCATACCAAATCCCATCGATCGAATCACTTTTTCGATAAATACGAGACATCTAAGTCATACAAGTAAAGAGATCTATTCATTGATAAGAAAAAGAGAAAGGGTGTATGGTGCTTGGATTGATGATAAAATAGAATCCTTGCTCTCGACCTCTGTGGCTATTGATGATTGCGACAGAGGCAACTTGCTTCAGTTCTCCACCCTCACCTTAACGACAGAAAAAGGGGTTGATCAAATTCTATTGAGTCTGACTCAGAGTTCAAAGAATGCCTCTGGTTCTCAAATGATTGAACAACCGGGAGAAATGTACTTACGACACGTAGTTGACCTTCAGAAGAAGTATCTAATGGGTTATGAGTTCAATACATCCTCTTTAGCAGAAAGACGGATATTCCTTGCTCATTATCAGACAATGACTTATTCAAAAACCTCGTGTGGGGTTAATGCTTTTCATTTCCCATCTCATGAAAAACCCTTTTCGCTCCGCTTAGACCTATCCCCCCCTAGGGGTATTTTAGTGATAGGTTCTATAGGAACTGGACGATCCTATTTGATCAAATCCCTAGCGAAAAATACCCACTTTCCCCTTATTACGTTAGAGATGGAAGCGCGCTCCTCCTGGCCTTTTTTCCAGCATTTGGATGAGATCTATGGTGACCAGCTGGAGTATGTGTATGACGATACTAGTCTTAGTGTGGAGGTGGAGGAAGAGGAGGACACTTCCTGGGGTATTGAGGAGTGGAGTCTTCCTGATACTCGTGAGGATGACGAGATTGAGGATCAGGCTGAGATGGATACGAGACGTGATCTTGATGGTATTGAGTATACGCATGCTATTCAGGATATGATTGATTTGGGGATTTCTGTTGATGCTCAGTTAAATTTTTTACCTGAGTCCATTCTCATCAACGAAATTGAGGGTCATGATGTGGATGAGCTGGACGAGGCGGAGACCGAGTTGTGGGAGTTATGGATGGAGGAATGGGACCGGCACCTACTTGGTATCTCCCTTCAATTCGCATTAGTAAGAGCAATGACTCCTTGCATATTATGGATTCCAAACATTCATGATGTGGATCTGGAGGATAGGACAACCCTGGCCGGATTAATGAACTCTCTCTCTGGGGATTGTGAAGGACGTTCCACTAGAAATACTCTTGTTATTGCTTCGACTCATCTTCCCAAAAAAGTGGATCCCGCTCTAATAGCTTCAAATAGATTCAATACATGCATTAAGGTACGAAGGCTTCTTAGTACACAAGAACGAGAGCGCTTTTTCACTCTTTCATATACTAGAGGATTTCACTTTGAAAAGGAAATGTTCGATACTAATGGATTCCGGTCTATAACCACACAAGATCTTGCAGCACTTACTAATGAGGCCCTATCGATTAGTATTACCCAAAAAAAATCCATTATAGACACTAATACAATTCGATTTGCTCTTCATAGGCAAACTTGGGCTGTGGAATCCCGGTCAATCTCGATTTCGGATCACGGGATCCTTTTCTATCAGACAGGAAGGGCTCTTGCACAAAATCTATTTCTAAGTCAAGGCCTCATAGATCCTATCTCTGTATATATAAAGAAGAAGTCGTGTAACGACGACGGTTATTCTTATTTGTACAGATGGTACTTAGAGCTTGGAACGAGCATGAAGAGGTTAACGATACTTCTTTATCTTTTGAGTTGTTTTGCCGGATCGGTCGCTCAAGACCTTTGGTCTCCACCTGGGCCCGATGACAAAGCGGAGATGTTTTCTTATGGACTTGTTGAGAATGATTCTCATCTAGCTCAGGGCCTATTAGAACTAGAAGGCGCTCTGGTGGCCTCAGGGACAGAAAAAGCTTGCAGTCGGTTTGATAATGATCAAGTGACACTGCTTTTTCGGGCCGAACCAAGCTTAGATAGAATGCAAGATGGATTTTGTTCTATCTTTGAACAAGAGGGAGAAGAAGCAGCCCCTGGCCTAGAGAAGCCTTTAGTCACTCACATAGTTTCGGCTCCTAGAATATGGAACCCTTGGCTCATTCTATTTGATTGGATCGATATCGAGGAGGCTCAGCGTAAAGAGGAAGAGGCTGAGCTTCAAGATGAAGAGGCTGAGCGTAAAGAGGAAGAGGCTGAGCTTCAGAATGAAGGGGCTGGGCGTAAAGATGAAGAGGCTGAGCTTCAAGAGTTTCAAGATCTTGAAGATCCTCAAGATCAAGAGGGTGGGCTTCAAGAGCTTCAAGGTCTTCAAAAGGAAGAGGCCTATCTTTATCAAAAGGCTCTTGAGCTTCAAGCTCAAGAGGATGAGCTTCAAAAGTATGGTCCGGGGTTCTTGGAGAGTGGAACCATAATGAAGAAGTATCCGACACGAAATCGATTTCGATTTTTCACAGAACAAGGCTTTTTTCAAGCAAGCCAATTCATTTGGGACCCCGCGGATTCACTCTTTTTCCTACTCAAAGAGCAGGCTCTTGGCTTTGTGTTTTCGCAGCCAGAGTTCTTTGCAGATGAAGAGATCTCAAAAGAAGGGCTTCTTGCTTTGACTGTCCAAAGACTTCCTTTCTCCACAACTTGCCACTGGTTTATCAAGAAAAGGCAAGAAAGGCACTTCGAATTCTTGATTCATCGCGAGAGATGGCTTAGAACGAATAGTTCATTATCTAATGGATTTTTCTGTTCTAAGACTCAGACTCTATTTGAGAGTTATCAGTATTTATCAAATCTCTTCCTATCTAACGGAAGGCTAGTGGATCAAATGACAAAGACATTGTTGAGAAAAAGATGGATTTTCCCGGATGAAATGAAAATGAAAATTGGATTCATGTATACAGGAGAAGGGTTTCCCATTACTTAGCCGGAAAGATATGTGGCCATGAAATAGGGATTAAGTGGAACAGAATTGACTGGGTGGTAGAGTCGTGGAAAGGCCTCTTTCTTCCATATTGTTCCGTGGAGCTAAGGTCCACGGAACAATTCCAATAACGAATCATCGGTTTAACTGAATAACTAACTAAAAGAGATAGAGCTTTCTCTTCGTCTCAGGTCGATGGATCTTCTCAATTGGAAGATCCCCTAATAATACACATTCCAGTTGACCGAGCTTCATTCGAATTCTTTTGTGCCGAAGCAAAGATATCCACGGGGCGGTTCGTCCTATTCAGAGATTTAGGACCAAGAAGTACTGGATTCTCTTTCAGATAGGCCCTGAAAGGAGAAGGAGGGTTGGAATGCCAACAGGCGTATATTATTGAATTCACCCGACCGGATAGTACCCATTTTGGGAACGTCCAGTGCCAAAGTCACTGAATGTAGTAAGGTAAGGCGCTAATACCTAAAACGGACTATGTACTTTATCCGCTGGGCTACGGGCGGGCATTTTACCAGAGTTTTCTATTCTATCAATCTACCCTTGTGTTATTCCTGTTGAAGCATATACTCGGGGGGTGGGTGCAGGGCGGACGATTTCAAAGTGGACTCCCCATTCATTAGATAGAGAAGATCACCAAGATCTCGTATCGAATCGGTATTGATTCTTGATATACCGATTCGATACGAGATCTATTATTGAATTGCTAATTCAATGAGCATTCTGGATATTATGCCTTGAAGAGGATTCGAACTATATAAACTTTCTTTTGAGTATCGCGTGTCTACCAGTTAACCACCAAGGCATCTTGAAAGTCTTTCGATTTTCATTCGAATGAGGATGCTTTATCCTTTGATTTTCAGATAATAGAAATAAGAGAGACAATAAACTCCTTGACATTAATGTAAAATAAAGATATAATTGAATATGAGAATGGCTAAAAAAAAATGGAGCTCCCGAGTTCAATTCAAAGAAACTTCGTTTCATGCACATTTTCAAACTAAAAAAAAAACAAGATAAAGATGAGGTACATTCTACCCAAGGTATGCACCGAGCTGTTGTGTTAGTAAAAGGTGTCGGTCGTGGCAGAGATGCAGCATTACGAGCTATTTTTAGAAGTAGGGTGCGGTTGCATTTTTTACGAGACCGAACTCCTTTACCACACAACGGGTGTAGGCCTCCTAAAAAAAGACGTACGTAGAAAAAAAATGGAACACCCCCCAAAAAAGATGAAAACTATTCATCTCATCCCATCGAGGTATGGTGTGCACTTGATCTGTATTCTGTATACAGAATCAACTCCACCTAAGCCTAAGCTCGATCGCGCCTAGCAGAATAAAGATTGTCGATAAAGAAAAGAAAAGAACTCACTAGTTCAAAGAAACTTAGTTTCATTCAAATTTTCACAATTTTACAGAAAGTAAATGAGGTACAGTATGAAAGGCGACAACTTCGATATGAAAAACCTAAAGTACTTTGGGTTCGAGATGTCAAACCCAAAGAACTTCGCAGAATGGCAATATGTCGAGTTTAATGAATTCGAAAAAGGACTTCGTTATGGGAGATTTTGCATTTCTCCCCTGACCAAAGATCAATGTGAATTGATCAAAACTGCATTGCGACAGGCTTTGCTGACGGAGATACTGTGTGCGCGCTTTACTCATGCGAAAATTCAAAACTCATCCAACAATTTGATGAACATCGTTGGAATTGAGGAATCTATCCCGGAAATTTTACATAATTTAAGCCAAATCCGATTGAAGGGTAATTTGGAAGATTTAGCTAGCCATGGCCCCTTTGTGGCTATTCTGGATTTAGAGGGTCCTATCACGGCAATGGCCATAGATATCGAACTCCCACGCGGACTTAAGGTAGTTAAGGAAAGTCACCACATTGCGACCATAACGAAACCGATTCCGTTGTTTATAGAATTACGGATAGAAATCCATTCGGGGGAATGGAACCGCGAAACGCCAGTTCCAGATGAAGAAGGTTATTCGATAGACGCAACCTTCACGCCCATTCACAAAGTAGACAGTAGGATTCAATCCTATTCATATGAAGGCATACCTTTCCAAAGCCTTTTTCTAGATATTTGGAGTGAGCGTCCAACAGAGCCTCTTGAAGCACTTTTGCAAGCTTCGAATAAAATAAGGAAGCTTTTTATGAGCGTTTTGGGGGCAGAATCTGTCGATTCGAAAGAATTAGACAACGGGCTTCATTTTCGTAGATTTGCCGTTTATCCCCTTACTGCAGCGCAATGTAAATGGATACAAACTGCATTGCGACAGGCTTTGCTGACCGATATTTCGGGGGAATGGAACCGCGAAACGCGAGTTACCGATGAAGAAGGTGATTCGATAGACCCCACCTTCACGCCAATTCACAAAGTAGACAGTAGCATTCAATCCTATGAAGATGAAGGAGAAAATGAAACTTTCCAAAGGCTTTTGATAGGTATTTGGACAGACAGTCAAATAGAGCCTCAGGAAGCACTTTGGCAAGCTTCCGCGAAAATCCTTGAGCTTTTTCTTATCTTTTTGCAGATAGAAAAAGAAAACAAAAAGTACCTAGAAAGAAAACTCAAGGAGAGGGCTGAGACCCTCGATAAACACAAACCAGGTCCGCCTGGTTGGAAAGAGGGACTCTCTCTCTCTCGTGGTTGGATAAACCAGATTCATAGATTCCGTGATAAGATACTTTTTCTGAATGCCGAGACTATTTGGCTCTTGACTAAACTGAAAAAAGATTACGAGACGTACAAATTGATTGGGGATTCGATACTCCAAGAACTAAGGGCCTCTCTCAATAAACTGAAAAAGATCCAGAAACTGCAAAAGGGATACAGTGAACAAAAGATCCTTGTGGATTCTATAGTCCAAGAAATGGATGCACCTCTCAATAAACATAAAAAAGAGTTGAGTGGGTGCCAGGCTTCCCTGACCTTAAGGAAAATATACATTTCATGGAAGGAGGTGGAAATAGACAGCTTCGAGGGAACGTTGCTTTCACTCCACGAGGACCAAGAACGCATCAAAACACTCCCGCAGGTTGATGTGGATAGGGCCCTTTCCCAAAAAATGTGGGATGTGCTTGAAATGGAAGAACTCAAAAAAGAGAGCTTGCGAGAAGAGAATGAACGACTGAGGAAACGTCGCGAAGAACGAGAGAAGCGGAAACATAATAGAAAGAAAGACGTAATCGATAGTTAGTTTTTAGTTTCCATTTGAAAGGAAACTTTTTGTCTCTCAGGAGTAGTCGCTTGAAGGCGAGCGACTACTCCTTGATTTCACAGTTGAATCATTACTTAATTGAAAAAAGACCTAAAGTGAGGGATTTCTCAATAGGTAATGTTGCTCCAATACCCAACCAACTACCCAAGGTATGCACCGAGCTGTTGTGTTAGTAAAAGGTGTCGGTCGTGGCAGAGATGCAGCATTACGAACTCTTTTTAGAAGTGGTGTGCACTTTCTCTTGATTCTGTATACAGAATCAACTCCACCTAAGCTCGATCGCGCCTAGTTAGCGCAGAATAAAGATTGTCGATAAAGAACTCACTAGTTCAAAGAAACTTAGTTTCATTCAAATTTTCACAATTTTACATAAAGTAAATGAGGTACAGTATGAAAGGCGACAACTTCGATATGAAAAACCTAAAGTACTTTGGGTTCGAGATGTCAAACCCAAAGAACTTCGCAGAATGGCAATATGTCGAGTTTAATGAATTCGAAAAAGGACTTCGTTATGGGAGATTTTGCATTTCTCCCCTGACCAAAGATCAATGTGAATTGATCAAAACTGCATTGCGACAGGCTTTGCTGACGGAGATACTGTGTGCGCGCTTTACTCATGCGAAAATTCAAAACTCATCCAACAATTTGATGAACATCGTTGGAATTGAGGAATCTATCCCGGAAATTTTACATAATTTAAGCCAAATCAAATTGACGGGTAATTTGGAAGATTTAGCTAGCCATGGCCCCTTTGTGGCTATTCTGGATTTAGAGGGTCCTATCACGGCAATGGCCATAGATATCGAACTCCCACCTGGAATTCAGGTAGTTGAGGAAAGTCACCACATTGCGACCATAACGAAACCCATTCCGTTGTTTGTAGAATTACGGATAGAAATCCATTCGGGGGAATGGAACCGCGAAACGCCAGTTCCAGATGAAGAAGGTTATTCGATAGACGCAACCTTCACGCCCATTCACAAAGTAGACAGTAGCATTCAATCCTATTCATATGAAGGCATACCTTTCCAAAGCCTTTTTCTAGATATTTGGAGTGAGCGTCCAACAGAGCCTCTTGAAGCACTTTTGCAAGCTTCGAATAAAATAAGGAAGCTTTTTATGAGCGTTTTGGGGGCAGAATCTGTCGATTCGAAAGAATTAGACAACGGGCTTCATTTTCGTAGATTTGCCGTTTATCCCCTTACTGCAGCGCAATGTAAATGGATACAAACTGCATTGCGACAGGCTTTGCTGACCGATATTTCGGGGGAATGGAACCGCGAAACGCGAGTTACCGATGAAGAAGGTGATTCGATAGACCCCACCTTCACGCCAATTCACAAAGTAGACAGTAGCATTCAATCCTATGAAGATGAAGGAGAAAATGAAACTTTCCAAAGGCTTTTGATAGGTATTTGGACAGACAGTCAAATAGAGCCTCAGGAAGCACTTTGGCAAGCTTCCGCGAAAATCCTTGAGCTTTTTCTTATCTTTTTGCAGATAGAAAAAGAAAACAAAAAGTACCTAGAAAGAAAACTCAAGGAGAGGGCTGAGACCCTCGATAAACACAAACCAGGTCCGCCTGGTTGGAAAGAGGGACTCTCTCTCTCTCGTGGTTGGATAAACCAGATTCATAGATTCCGTGATAAGATACTTTTTCTGAATGCCGAGACTATTTGGCTCTTGACTAAACTGAAAAAAGATTACGAGACGTACAAATTGATTGGGGATTCGATACTCCAAGAACTAAGGGCATCTCTCAAGAAACTCAATAAGATCCCTAAACTCCAAAAGGGATACCATGCACAAAAGATCCTTGTGGATTCTATAGTGAGAGAAATGCAGGCATCTCTCAATAAACATAAAAAAGATTTTTGTGGGTGCCAGGCTTCCCTGACCTCCATGAAAATATACATTTCATGTAAGGAGGTGGAAATATACACCTTCGAGGGATTGTTGCTTTCACTGGACGAGGAACACGTCAAAAAAAGAAAACCGGAAGATCTCGATAAGGGATTTGCAGAAAGGATGTTGGATACGACGGAAATCCAAGAACGAGAGAAGCAAAGCTTGCGAGAAGAGAATGAGCGACTGAGGAAACGTCGCGAAGAACGAGATAAACGGAAGCGTAATCGCAAGAAAGGAACTGACGGAATCGCTAGTTAGTTTTTAGTTTCCATTTGAAAGGAAACTTTTGGTATCTCAGGAGTAGTCGCTCGCCTTCAAGCGACTACTCTGGAGAGACCAAAGGCCTCTGTCCTTGCATCCCTTGGGTAGTTGGTTGGGTAAATATAAAGAGAGGGCTTTTGGTTTTTTCATGCAAAAAGATCTTTTAAAATGGATACTCAAAATGAACTATTGATTCCGTCATTTCCTTTCTTTCTATTACGTTTTCGTTTGTCTCGTTCTTCGCGACGTTTCCTCATTCGCTCATCCTGTTCTTGCACGCTTTGGTTATCTATTTCGTACCCTTCTGTCGTATCATACTGCATGTCTGCAAATGCCCTATCAGCAGCTTCCGGTGTCTCGAAGCCTGCCACGATCAGTTCCAGTGCAAGCAACCACGCCTCGAAGAAGACTATTTCTTCCTCATTACTTTCAATTCGGATTTTGCAGTCGTTGATGGAAGGCTGGCACCCACTACAAGCTTTTTTATGTTTCTTGAGAGATGCCTTGATTTCTTGGCCTATAGAATCCACAAGGATCTTTTGTTCATTGTATCCCTTTTGGAGTTTAGGGATCTTCTTGAGTTTGCTGAGAGACGCCCTTACTTCTTGGAGTATAGGATCCCCAAGCCACTTGTAAGTCCTGTACTCTTTTTCCAGTTTATGAAGGAGCCAAATAGTCTGCTTAGTCGGATAAATTACGCTCTCACGAACTCTTTCTCTCTGATTGATCCAGCCCAGAGAGAGACCTTCGTCTTCTTCAGGCGGAACAGGTTTGTAGTCCTCTAGGGTCTCTGCCGTCTGGTTGTGTTTTCTTTTTAGGTACTTTTTGTTTTCTTTTTCTGCCTGCAAAAAGAGACTAAAAAGCTCCAGGATTTTCGCGGAAGCTTGCCAAAGTGCTTCCTGAGGCTCTATTTGACTGTCAGTCCAAATATCTATAAAAAGCCTTTGGAAAGTTTCATTTTCTCCTTCATATTCATAGGATTGAATCCTACTATCCCATTTTTGAATTGGCGTGAAGGTGGGGTCTATCGAATCACCTTCTTCATCGGTAACTCGCGTTTCGCGGTTCCATTCCCCCGAAATCTCGGTCAGCAAAGCCTGTCGCAATGCAGTTTGTATCCATTTACATTGCTCCGCAGTAAGGGGAGAAATGCAAAATCTACGAAAATGAAGCCCGTTGTCTAATTTTTTCGAATCGACAGATTCTGCCTTCAAAACGCTCCTAAAAAGCTTCATTATTTTATTCGAAGCTTGCGAAAGTGCTTCATGAGGCTGTATTGTACGCTCACTCCAAATATCTAGAATAAGGGTTTGGAAAGTTTCTCCCCCATATGAATAGGATTGAATGCTACTGTCTACTTTGTGAATGGGCGTGAAGGTTGCGTCTATCGAATAACCTTCTTCATCTGGAACTGGCGTTTCGCGGTTCCATTCCCCCGAATGGACCTCTATCTGTAATTCTACAGAAAACGGAATGGGTTTCGTTATGGTCGCAATGTGGTGGCTTTCATCCACGAAATGAATCCCGGGTGGGAGTTCGATATCCACAGCCATTGCGGTGATAGGACCCTCTAAATCCAGAATAGCCACAAAGGGGCCATGGCTAGCTAAATCTTCCAAATTACCCGTCAATTTGATTTGGCTTAAATTATGTAAAATTTCCGGGATAGATTCTTCAATTCCAACGATGTTCCTCCAATTGTTGGATGAGTTTTGAATTTTCGCATGAGTAAAGCGCGCACACAGTATCTCGGTCAGCAAAGCCTGTCGCAATGCAGTTTCCATCAATTGACATTGCTCTTTTTGAAGGGGAGAAAGACAAAATCTCCCATGAAGAAGTCCGTTGTATAATTCATTATACTCCACATATTGCCATTCCGTAAACTCAAAGTGAGTTTGGTCGAATCCAAATGAATTTTGGTCGAATCTGTCATTATTTACGCCGTTAATTTTCATAATTAAATGACCTCATTTCCTTTATTTCCTTTCTGTAAAATTTTCATGAAGCTAAGTTTCTTTGAACTAGCGGGTTCTTTATTGACGATTAAATTATAGTTAAAATCTTACATTGGCGCAACTCTTTTATTGTCTCTCTTTTTGATATAAGATATATAGGTATAGGGCATCCTATGGATAATGAAAATAGAAAGACTTTAAAGATCGAGCATAGATATCATATTCATGGAATACGATTCACTTTCAAGATGCCTTGGTTAAGTTTCTTTGAACTAGTGAGTTCTTTATCGACAATCTTTATTCTGCGCTAACTAGGGGCGATCGAGCTTAGGTGGAGTTGATTCTGTATACAGAATCAAGAGAAAGTGCACACCACTTCTAAAAAGAGCTCGTAATGCTGCATCTCTGCCACGACCGACACCTTTTACTAACACAACAGCTCGGTGCATACCTTGGGTAGTTGGTTGGGTATTGGAGCAACATTACCTATTGAGAAATCCCTCACTTTAGGTCTTTTTTCAATTAAGTAATGATTCAACTGTGAAATCAAGGAGTAGTCGCTCGCCTTCAAGCGACTACTCCTGAGAGACAAAAAGTTTCCTTTCAAATGGAAACTAAAAACTAACTATCGATTACGTCTTTCTTTCTATTACGCTTCCGCTTCTCTCGTTCTTCGCGACGTTTCCTCAGTCGTTCATTCTCTTCTCGCAAGCTTTGCTTCCTTCTTTCTTGGATTTCCGTCGCATCAAACATCATTTCTGCAAATACCCTATCGCCATCTACCGGGTTCCCCACGATCAGTGCCAGTCCACGCAACCACGCCTCGATGCGTTTTAAAGCTACCTCGTTGATTGAAATTAGGATTTTGCAGTCGTTGATGGAATGCTGGCACCCACTAAACACTTTTTTGAGAGATGCATCCATTTCTTGGACTATAGAATCCACAAGGATCTTTTGTGCATGGTATCCCTTTTGGAGTTTAGGGATCTTCTTGAGTTTGCTGAGAGACGCCCTTACTTCTTGGAGTATAGGATCCCGAACCCACTTGTAAGTCCTGTACTCTTTTTCCAGTTTATAAAGGAGCCAAATAGTCTGCTTAGTCAGATAAATTACGCTCTCACGAACTCTTTCTCTCTGATTGATCCAGCCCAGAGAGAGACCTTCGTATTCTTCAGGCGGAACAGGTTTGTAGTCCTCTAGGGTCTCCGCCGTCTGGTTGTGTTTCCTTTTTAGGTACTTTTTGTTTTCTTTTTCTGCCTGCAAAAAGAGACTAAAAAGCTCAAGGATTTTCGCGGAAGCTTGCCAAAGTGCTTCCTGAGGCTCTATTTGACTGTCTGTCCAAATATCTATCAAAAGCCTTTGGAAAGTTTCATTTTCTCCTTCATCTTCATAGGATTGAATGCTACTGTCTACTTTGTGAATTGGCGTGAAGGTGGGGTCTCTCGAATCACCTTCTTCATCGGTAACTCGCGTTTCGCGGTTCCATTCCCCCGAAATTTCGGTCAGCAAAGCCTGTCGCAATGCAGTTTGTATCAATTTACATTGCTCCGCAGTAAGGGGAGAAATGCAAAATCTACGAAAATGAAGCCCGTTGTCTAATTTTTTCGAATCGACAGATTCTGCCTTCAAAACGCTCCTAAAAAGCTTCCTTATTTTATTCGAAGCTTGCGAAAGTGCTTCATGAGGCTGTATTGTACGCTCACTCCAAATATCTAGAATAAGGGTTTGGAAAGTTTCTCCCCCATATGAATAGGATTGAATGCTACTGTCTACTTTGTGAATGGGCGTGAAGGTTGCGTCTATCGAATAACCTTCTTCATCTGGAACTGGCGTTTCGCGGTTCCATTCCCCCGAATGGATTTCTATCGTTAATTCTACAAAAAACGGAATGGGTTTCGTTATGGTCGCAATGTGGTGGCTTTCATCCACGAAATGAATCCCGGGTGGGAGTTCGATATCCACAGCCATTGCGGTGATAGGACCCTCTAAATCCAGAATAGCCACAAAGGGGCCATGGCTAGCTAAATCTTCCAAATTACCCGTCAATTTGATTTGGCTTAAATTATGTAAAATTTCCGGGATAGATTCTTCAATTCCAACGATGTTCCTCCAATTGTTGGATGAGTTTTGAATTTTCACACGCGTAAAGCGCGCACACAGTATCTCCGTCAGCAAAGCCTGTCGCAATGCCGTTTCCATCAATTGACATTGCTCTTTTTGAAGGGGAGAAAGACAAAATCTCCCATGAAGAAGTCCGTTGTATAATTCATTATACTCCACATATTGCCATTCCGTAAACTCAAAGTGAGTTTGGTCGAATCCAAATGAATTTTGGTCGAATCCAAACTCACTTTGGTCGAATCGGAAGTCATGTGGGCCGAATCCGTACAGATATCCGCCTTTCATACCTTTCATAAATGAATTTTGGTCGAATCCAAAATCATTTTGGTCGAAGCTGCCATTATTTACGCCGTTAATTTTCATAATCTACCTCATCTTTATCTTGTTTTTTTTTTAGTTTGAAAATGTGCATGAAACGAAGTTTCTTTGAATTGAACTCGGGAGCTCCATTTTTTTTTAGCCATTCTCATATTCAATTATATCTTTATTTTACATTAATGTCAAGGAGTTTATTGTCTCTCTTATTTCTATTATCTGAAAATCAAAGGATAAAGCATCCTCATTCGAATGAAAATCGAAAGACTTTCAAGATGCCTTGGTGGTTAACTGGTAGACACGCGATACTCAAAAGAAAGTTTATATAGTTCGAATCCTCTTCAAGGCATAATATCCAGAATGCTCATTGAATTAGCAATTCAATAATAGATCTCGTATCGAATCGGTATATCAAGAATCAATACCGATTCGATACGAGATCTTGGTGATCTTCTCTATCTAATGAATGGGGAGTCCACTTTGAAATCGTCCGCCCTGCACCCACCCCCCGAGTATATGCTTCAACAGGAATAACACAAGGGTAGATTGATAGAATAGAAAACTCTGGTAAAATGCCCGCCCGTAGCCCAGCGGATAAAGTAC